TGTTTTAGAATTCTAATAATTTTAAAAGAAAGAACAAAATTATTTATAAATGTCTCAAAAGAAAGAAGAAAATGGGTTATTACAAATATTCTATTTATAAAAAAAATAATAAAAGAACTCTCAAAAATGAACCCAATTCTACTAGTTGGATTAAGAGAAATAGAACTATATGAATTGAGTGAAAGCAAAAAAGAAAAAAAATTGATAATCGATAATGAAATAATTCATGAACCGTCCATTAACATTCAATCTACAAATTGGACAACTTTTTCATTAACAAAAAAAAAAATACAAGATTTAACTGATAGAACAAACACAATTATAAATCAAATACAAAAAATTTCAAAAGACAACAAAAAAGGATTTATAAGTCCACATATAAATATTAGTTCTAACAAAATGAGTTATGATGATAAAAGAGTGGAATCACCAAAAAATATTTTGCGGCTATTAAAAAGAAGAAATATTAGACTAATACGTAAATCAAATTATTTTATAAGATTTTTCATTGAAAGAATATATATAAATATCTTTTTATTTATCAGTAATATTCCTAGAATAAATGGACAACTTTTTTTTTATTTTTTTGAATCAAGAAAAAAAGATTTTAATAAATATAGCTCCTATAATTCCTATAATAACTATATTTACAATAATGAAATAAATCAAGAGAAAATTGATAAAACAAATCAAAATATAACGCAGTTTATTTCGACTATAAAAGAGTCACTTTCTAATTCTAATATTAATAATAAGAACTTACAAACTTTTTGTGACTTATCTTATTTGTCACAAGCATATGTCTTTTACAAATTATCACAAAGCCCGGTTTTTAACTTTTTGAATTTATATAAGTTAAGATTAAGATCTGTCTTTCAATATAATGGAGCATCTCTTTTTCTTAAGAATGAAATAAAAAATTATTTCCTTGGAACACAAAAAATATTTCATTTCGAATTGAGACATAAGAACCCCCCCAATTCTGAAATAAATCAATGGAAAAATTGGTTAAAGGGTTATTATCAAAATAATTTATCTCAGTCTAGATTAGTACCACAAAAAAAAAAAAGTAGAAATAGCATAAATCAACACTCTATACCTCAAAATAACCATTTAAACAAATGGGATTCATATGAAGAAAACCCAGTAATTAACTTTAAATCCGAAAAAAAAAATGTTAAAAAACAATATAGATATGATCTTTTATCATATAATTTTATTAATTATGAAGATAAGAAAAACTCGTCTATTTATAGATTACCATTACAAGTAAATCATAACCAAGCGGTTTTTTATAATTACAACGAACATAAACGAAAAATCTTTAATATGCTAGTAGGTATCCCTGTCAATAATTATCTAGTAGAAGATAATATTATAAATAGAACAAAAAGAAAGACCAATTCGGATAGAAAAGATTTTGATTGGCTAATTCTCAATTTTTGTCTTAGAAAGAAGATGGATATTAGGGCCTGGATCAATATGGATAGTGACACCAACAGTAATAAATATACTAAGACTAGGGCTAATAATTATCAAATAATTGATAAAATCGACAAGAAAGGTCTTTTTTATCCCACGATTCATCAAAATCAAGAAATGAACCCATCCAATCAAAAAAAAAAACTTTTTGATTGGATGAGAATGAATGAAGAAATATTAAGTTGTCCCATATCGAATCTCGAACTTTGGTTTTTCCCAGAATTCTTGATACTTTATACTTCGTATAAGATTAAACCATGGTACATACCAATCAAATTTCTACTTTTAAATTTTAATGTAAATGAAAATGCCAGTGAAAATAAAAAAACGACAGGAAAGAAAAAACGAGATATTTTTCTATCAATATTTTCAAATGAAAAAAAATATCTTGAATTAGAAAAAAAAAATCAAAATCAAGGAGAAAAAGAATGCACAATCAAAACAGATTTTGAATCAACTCTCTCAAACCAAGAAAAAGATATTGAAGAAAATTATGTAGTATCAAAGATTAAAAAAAATAAAAAACAATCCAGGACCAACATGGAAGCGGAGTTTTATTTCTTACTAAAAAGATATTTGCTTTTTCAATTGAGATGGGACGATTCTTTAAATAAAAAAATGATCGATAACATCAAAATATATTGTTCCCTGCTTAGACCGATAAACCTAAGAGAAATTACTATAGCCTCTATTCAAAGGGGAGAAATAAATCTGGATCTTATAATGATTCAGAAAAATTTCACTCTTACAGAATTGATTAAAAGGGGAATATTACTTATCGAACCAGTTCGTCTGTCTATAAAAAATGAAGGACAATTTATTATGTATCAAACTCTAGGTATCTCGTTGGTTCATAAGAGTAAGCACACAATTAATCAAAGGTACCGCAAAAAAGGCCTTGTTGATACGAATAATTCTGATGAATTCATTTCAAAACATCAAAAGATGACTGAAAATAGAGACAAAAATCATTATGATTTGTTTGTTCCTGAAAGTATTTTATCCCCTAGACATCGTAAAGAATTGAGAATTCTAATTTGTTTCAATTCTAGGAATAGAAATGATATGCCTAGCAATGCATTTTTTTGTAATGAAAATAAGGTAAGGAGTCTAGTTTTGAATAAAAGCAAAATAAATCAAAATACACTAATTAAATTAAAGTTCTTTCTTTGGCCTAATTATCGATTAGAAGATTTCGCTTGTATGAATCGCTATTGGTTTGATACCAATAATGGCAGTCGTTTCAGTATGGTAAGGGTACATATGTATCCGCAATTTAAAAATGAACTGAGCCGTGTACTGGAAAAAAGTAAAATAGGGATTGATTTTATTTACCGTACTTTATTGCGTATATGAAGACAAAAAGATGCACACATGTATTGTTTTACATTCCATTATAATACATGATAATAATTCAATGACATATCAATATCTAGAAATGATACAAAAATCTTCTTAGTTTATTGTTAAATTTTAGGTATAATTTTTTATCTTTTGTGAGTGCAGACAACTATCTTTTTTTTATTTACCTACTCGAATCCAATTTTAAAATTGGGAATTATTAACAACATTAAGATTATTGTATTGTCTATGCCAAAAAAAAAAATGAGTATAATTATTATTATTGATCAATAAAAATATCTAGCAATAGCAATAAAGGCCGGCGGGGAGGGGGGGGAAGATTTCATTTTATGGTAAAAAAATCATTCATTTCGGTTATTTCAAACAAAGAAAAAGAAGAAAACAGGGGGTCTGTTGCATTTCAAATACTAAGCCTCAGTAATAGGATACTCAAACTTTCTTCCCATTTGGAATTGCACAGAAAAGACTATTTATCTCAGAAAGGCCTCCGTAAAATTTTGGGAAAACGCCAAAGGATGCTGTCTTATTTGGCAAAGAAAAATAGAATACGTTATAAAGAATTAATTAATCAGTTAGATATTCGGGAATCAAAAACACGTTAATTTTAATTTGAAGAGGCTTTTTGAATTATTGAATTATTTGATTTATTAGATCTTTTAATGAACTTATTTTCACTTTTCAGTAATTTATGAAAGAATGAATCGAGGAAAAAGAGAACCTTATGAATATACCAGCTACAAGAAAAGACCTCATGATAGTAAATATGGGTCCCCACCACCCATCAATGCATGGTGTTCTTCGCCTCATTGTTACTCTCGATGGTGAAGATGTTATTGACTGTGAACCAATATTAGGCTATTTACACCGAGGAATGGAAAAAATTGCGGAAAACCGAACAATTATACAATATCTGCCTTATGTAACACGTTGGGATTATTTAGCTACTATGTTCACAGAAGCAATAACGGTAAATGGACCGGAGTTGTTGGGAAATATCCAAGTGCCTAAAAGAGCCAGCTATATAAGAGCAATTATGTTGGAGTTGAGTCGTATAGCTTCTCATCTGTTGTGGCTTGGTCCTTTTATGGCAGATATTGGGGCACAAACTCCTTTCTTCTATATTTTTAGAGAAAGAGAATTAGTATATGATCTATTTGAAGATGCCACCGGTATGAGAATGATGCATAATTATTTTCGTATCGGAGGAGTAGCGGCTGATTTACCTCACGGCTGGATAGATAAATGTTTAGATTTTTGCGATTATTTTTTAATAGGAGTTACTGAATATCAAAAACTTATTACCCGAAATCCTATTTTTTTAGAACGAGTTGAAGGAGTAGGCATTATTGGTAGAGAGGAAGTAATAAATTGGGGTTTATCAGGACCAATGTTACGAGCTTCTGGAATACAATGGGATCTTCGTAAAGTTGATCGTTATGAATGTTACGACGAATTTGATTGGGAAGTACAGTGGCAAAACGAAGGAGATTCATTAGCTCGTTATCTAGTCCGAATTGGTGAAATGACAGAATCCATAAAAATTATTCAACAAGCTCTAGAAGGAATTCCGGGGGGGCCATATGAGAATTTAGAAATCCGATACTTTGATAGAGAAAGGAATCCAGAATGGAATGATTTTGACTATCGATTTATTAGTAAAAAACCTTCTCCTACATTTGAATTGCCGAAACAAGAACTCTATGTGAGAGTTGAAGCCCCAAAGGGAGAATTGGGAATCTTTTTGATAGGAGATCTGAGTGGTTTTCCTTGGAGATGGAAAATTCGTCCGCCGGGTTTTATCAATTTGCAAATTCTTCCTCAGTTAGTTAAAAGAATGAGATTGGCTGATATTATGACAATATTAGGTAGCATAGATATCATTATGGGAGAAGTTGATCGTTAAAATGATAATTGATACACCAGAAGTACAAGATATTAATTCTTTTTCTAGATTCGAATTTTTAAAAGAGACCTATGGAATTATATGGACCCTTATTCCTATTTTTACTCCTGTATTGGGAATCACAATAGGTGTACTAGTAATTGTATGGTTAGAAAGAGAGATATCCGCAGGGATACAGCAACGTATTGGACCTGAATACGCCGGACCTTTGGGAGTTCTTCAAGCTTTAGCAGATGGGTCAAAGCTACTTTTCAAAGAAAATATTTTTCCATCTAGAGGAGAAACTCTTTTATTCAGTATCGGACCGTCCATTGCGGTTATATCCATTTTAGTAAGCTATTCAGTAGTTCCTTTTAGTTCTCACCTTGTTTTAGTGGATCTCAATATCGGTGTTTTTTTATGGATTGCCATTTCAAGTATCGCTCCCATCGGCCTTCTTATGTCAGGATACGGTTCAAATAATAAATATTCTTTTTTAGGTGGTCTACGAGCTGCTGCTCAATCGATTAGTTATGAAATACCATTAACTTTATGTGTATTATCAATATCTCTACGTGCGATTCGTTAAGATATAAAGTGGTCTCTATTCCTTCCTTTCTAGGAAAAAAGGCGGAATAATTTGAGTAAATATCTTCATTTTTTATTCATTATTCAGATGGATGAACTAAATCAGATAGTTATATGAGTGAAAGAAAACAGCTTATATAATATATATATTATATAAATATAAATTCGCAGTAAAAAAAGTGAGTCTCATTTTCTATGTATAAGAGTTAGAGAGTTGAGCGGAAATAAACATAAGCATAAGAAAGCGGTTGCCCCAAGATTGGGTGATTCGTCATCCTGACTTGAAGCGGGTTCAAAAGATCAACCATAGTGAGTTTTCACTATCCTTTGTATGTATTCTCATACCTGTATTACCTTAACAGATGATTGAACAAAAACGAGTGGATGGTTAGAAACACCAAGATACACAAAGGATTAGTAATGAAAATTATGTAAAAGAATATTTCTGCATAATATACAAAGAATATTAATTGAGGCTTTATGTTGGTAGAAATGATCAGGCAGTACTCCCGATGATTCCGATCCAGAGTATGCTCCTATTCGTCGATTAAATAAATGACTATTGGAAACGAAATAATCCTTTATTGATTTCTTTTTGATTTTGTAAGTCTCCTTTTTCCAGAAACAGAAAGAAGAATAGAAACGAAAAAAAGATTCTTTTATTCTTTCTTTATACTTTTATCCTTTCCTTTCTATATCCATATTTATATAGATATAGATAGAATTCATATCATAACTTCTAAATTAATGTATAATTCTTTTTCATAAGTGAAAAGGACGAGTTATTTCAATTTTTATAAGTTAGAAGGAGTATTTCATTGAAGAAATAAGTTATTACTCAACAAAGAAAAATTGAAATTATTATTGAAATCATTAAATAAAGGATGAGATCAATTCAGAAGTACTTTGATTTTTCTATTTTTCATTATTATATTATTATATATATAGAATAATGAAAGCAGAACAGACAGAATTAAATTGGTCTAATTCGGGATCGTACAATAAATTTTTACCTTATCCATCGTATAAACATATCAAGATAAAATAATATTGACCTGATCCCTAGATTTATTTATGGTCCTCAAGGAGCCGTATGCGGTGAAAATCTCATGTACGGTTCTGGACTAGCGATGGTAACAGTGATGGTATCACCGACTATGATTATCTAATAGTTCAAGTACAGTTGATATAGTTGAGGCACAATCAAAATATGGTTTTTGGGGATGGAATTTGTGGCGTCAACCTATAGGGTTTATTATTTTTCTAATTTCTTCCCTAGCAGAATGTGAAAGATTACCTTTTGATTTACCAGAAGCAGAAGAAGAATTAGTAGCAGGTTATCAAACCGAATACTCGGGTATCAAATTTGGTTTATTTTACGTTGCTTCCTATCTAAACCTATTAGTTTCTTCATTATTTGTAACAGTTCTTTACTTGGGCGGTTGGAATATCTCTATTCCGTACATATTTGTTTTTGATTTTTTTGAAATAAATAAAACATATGGTGTTTTTGAACCGACAATTAGTATGTTTATTACATTAGCTAAAACTTATTTGTTCTTGTTCATTCCTATCACAACAAGATGGACTTTACCTAGGCTAAGAATGGACCAGCTATTGAATCTTGGATGGAAATTTCTTTTACCTATTTCTCTCGGTAATCTATTATTAACAACTTCTTCCCAACTCTTTTCACTGTAAAAGAAGATGATATCCTATATTCTCAACTTGGATCAAACAAGAGAAATAAACAAACATAAAATTATTCATAATATATTCACAATATGTTCCCTATGATAACCGGGTTCATGAATTATGGTCAACAAACAGTACGAGCTGCAAGGTACATAGGTCAGAGTTTCATGATTACCTTATCCCACGTAAATCGTTTACCCATAACTATTCAATATCCTTATGAAAAGGTAATCGCCACGGAGCGTTTCCGCGGTCGAATCCATTTTGAATTTGATAAATGTATTGCTTGTGAAGTATGTGTTCGTGTCTGCCCTATAGATCTGCCCGTCATTGATTGGAAATTGGAAACTGATATTCGCAAGAAACGATTACTTAATTACAGTATTGATTTCGGAATCTGTATATTTTGTGGTAACTGTGTTGAGTATTGTCCAACAAATTGTTTATCAATGACTGAAGAATATGAACTTTCTACTTATGATCGTCATGAATTGAATTATAATCAAATTGCCCTAGGTCGTTTACCAATGTCAGTAATTGACGATTATACAATTCGAACAATTTTGAATTCTCCTCAAATAAAAAAATAAATAAATCCTTGATGAAAAAAAGATCTTGAATTACTAGGGGTCATTAAATAAATGAGTTTTTTCCTTTTGTTTGGTCTCAATAACTACAAACCTCAACTATTGATTGGTTAGTAAGAAGTACGTCGTAATTTGGATTGAAAATTCATTATCATTAATTACTATATCTGACATTATTTCGAAATGTATAGTTTCGTATTCGAACTACTCTATTCAGACTCTATTCATATAAAACATGAAATTAGTCCAATAACTGTACCCCACAGTAATTCACACCCCTTAGGATTTAATTCAATTAGAAATCTCTTATGAATCATCAACAATTTTTTCTGGTCTGGTCTCAATAAGGTCATGAAAAACATTTCGATTTATTTACCTCTTATTTTACATATAATGGATTTGCCTGGACCAATACATGATTTTCTTTTAGTCTTTCTGGGATTAGGTCTTATCTTAGGAGGTATAGGAGTAGTATTACTTAACAACCCAATTTATTCTGCCTTTTCGCTGGGATTAGTTCTTGTTTCTATATCTTTATTATATATTCTATCAAATTCATATTTTGTAGCCGCCGCACAACTCCTTATTTACGTGGGAGCTATAAATGTTTTAATCATATTTGCTGTGATGTTCATGAATGGTTCAGAATATTACAAAGATTTTAATCTTTGGACCGTTGGGAATGGGTTTACTTTGCTGATTTGTACAAGTATTTTTGGTTTACTAATAACTACTATTACAGATATATCATGGTACGGGATTATTTGGACTACAAGATTAAACCAGATTATAGAACACGATTTGATAAGTAATAGTCAACAAATTGGAATTCATTTATCAACGGATTTTTTTCTTCCATTTGAATTCATCTCGATAATTCTTTTAGCGGCTTTGATAGGTGCAATTACCGTGGCGCGCCAATAATAAATCTATAAAATTGGTAACAGCAATCCAAAATAAACTCCATTCTGTGTTATCACAATTATTTACCTTCAATTAGAATTTAAAATTGTTTATGTTTAAAATATAAAATAAAGATTCTTTTATTCGATCTATTACCAATATATTTCTTTCTTCCGTACTTTTTTTATATTATAGTCAATTGAATCTTTTCTATTATTGTTCATATTATATTGAAATGAATCGAAATTGATAAGGAGTTGGTCAATGATGCTCGAACATGTACTTGTTTTGAGTGCCTACTTATTTTTTATCGGTATCTATGGATTGATCACCAGCCGAAATATGGTTAGAGCTCTTATGTGTCTTGAACTTATACTGAACGCGGTTAATATAAATTTCGTAACATTTTCTGATTTTGTTGATAGTCGCCAATTAAAAGGAAATATTTTCTCCATTTTTGTTATAGCCATTGCAGCCGCTGAAGCAGCCATTGGACCAGCTATTGTTTCGTCAATTTATCGTAACAGAAAATCAACTCGTATCAATCAATCGAATTTGTTGAATAAGTAGTATGAATGATCAGTAGTAATATGAATGATAAGTAGTATTAACCATACAAATTAGAATATTCATAAATTCGAATTTAGTATGTATTATACATAATGTATGATCATGTTTGCGAAAATATAAGAAATCAAAGTATCTTAGTTCTCTCCCATGAGTCGAGCCGGAAGTAGATTGATTATAAAAATTCTGGCAAATATAAATCATTGATTCATCTGGTATCTAAATATATGATTCATTTACATACAAGTTTACTAGATCGAAAATTTATTATTAAAAAAGAAAAAAAAGATTATAGATCCAATGTCACATTCAGTAAAGATTTATGCTACGTGTATAGGGTGTACTCAATGTGTCCGAGCTTGCCCCACAGATGTATTAGAAATGATACCTTGGGATGGGTGTAAAGCTAAACAAATAGCTTCTGCTCCAAGAACAGAGGACTGTGTGGGTTGTAAAAGATGTGAATCTGCCTGTCCAACGGATTTCTTGAGTGTTCGAGTTTATTTGTGGCATGAAACAACTCGAAGTATGGGTCTAGCTTATTGATACTTTCCAAAAACCTACTTGAATACGCCTACAATTTTATTTTTTTTGCCTTTACCGACAAAAACCCGTGCTCAATATATTATATATTGAGCACGGGTTTTTCTGGTCCAAGTGTATCTTGTTTTTACCACGAATTATTTTCCTTGGTTAACGATAATTGTAGTTTTGCCAATATTTGCAGGTTCCCTAATTTTCTTTCTTCCTCATAGAGGAAATAAGGTAATTAGGTGGTATACTCTTTGTATATGTATAATCGAACTCCTTCTAACAACCTATGCATTCGGTTATCATTTCCAATTGGACGATCCATTAATCCAACTGACAGAGGATTATAAATGGATCGATTTTTTGGATTTTTCTTGGAGATTGGGAATAGATGGAATTTCGATAGGACCTATTTTGCTGACGGGGTTTATCACTACTTTAGCTACTTTAGCGGCTCGGCCAATTACTCGAGAATCCCGAGTATTCCATTTCCTGATGTTAGCAATGTATAGCGGTCAAATAGGACCATTTTCTTCTCAAGACCTTTTACTTTTTTTCATCATGTGGGAATTAGAATTAATTCCAGTTTATCTACTTCTAGCCATGTGGGGAGGAAAGAAACGTTTGTATTCAGCTACAAAATTTATTTTGTATACTGCAGGAAGTTCCGCCTTTTTATTAATGGGAATTCTAGGTATTTGTTTATCTGGTTCTAATGAACCAACATTAAATTTTGAAACATCAGCTAATCAATCGTATCCTGTAGCACTCGAAATGCTATTCTATATTGGATTTTTTATTGCTTTTGCTGTCAAATCGCCGATTATACCCTTACATACCTGGTTACCAGACACTCATGGAGAGGCACATTACAGTACTTGTATGCTTCTAGCTGGAATTTTATTAAAAATGGGAGCGTATGGATTGATTCGGATCAATATGGAATTATTACCTCACGCACATTCTATATTTTCTCCTTGGTTGATGATAGTCGGCACAATTCAAATAATCTATGCAGCTTCAACATCTCCTGGTCAACGTAATTTAAAAAAAAGAATAGCTTATTCCTCTGTATCTCATATGGGTTTCATAATTATAGGACTTGGTTCTATAAACGATACAGGACTTAATGGAGCCATTTTACAAATAATCTCTCATGGATTTATTGGCGCGGCGCTTTTTTTCTTGGCAGGAACGAGTTATGATAGAATACGTCTTGCTTATCTCGATGAAATGGGTGGAATGGCTATCACAATTCCAAAGATATTTACGACTTTCAGTATCTTATCAATGGCTTCTCTTGCATTACCGGGCATGAGCGGTTTTGTTGCAGAATTAATAGTATTTTTTGGAATACTTACTAGCCAAAAATATCTTTTAATGACAAAAATACTAATTACTTTTGTAATGGCAATTGGAATGATATTAACTCCTATTTATTCATTATCTATGTTACGACAGATGTTCTATGGATACAAGCTTTTTACTGCGACAAACTCTTATTTTGTCGATTCTGGGCCGCGAGAATTTTTTGTTTCGATCTCTATTCTTTTACCCGTAATAGCTATTGGTATTTATCCAGATTTCGTTTTCTCATTATCAGTTGACAAAGTCGAAGCTCTTCTATCTAATTCTTTTTATCCATCATTTTTGTGAGTAAACCAAAAAAGCAAACATAAATCAATCATATGATTTTAAAAAGTGTTTGTTCGACACTTAAAAATAAGTCCTTTTTTTCTCCTAAGTTTGAGTAAAATAAATTGGAAGTTTATTATAACCAGGTATGTAATCCAGGGAGAACCCTTTGAATCAAATCTAAAGGGTTCTCCCTGGATTACACGAAGTTTTATTTTATACACTTATGCTGTCTTATGTTTATTTTCTATTTATCAAGTCCTTTCTTTATCTTTAATTCAATTAGATGTTAATGTAAATGAACCATAACTATGCAACCCTATTCCTAATAAATTAACCCCAAAATAGCATATCCAAATTATAAAAAAGCCCATCGAGGCTACAATTGCGGAATTTACACTTTCAATATTTTTATTTGTTCGAGTATGTAAATAAATCGAAAATAGGGTCCACGTAATAAATGCCCAAGTTTCCTTCGGATCCCAATTCCAATATGATCCCCATGCTTCATTAGCCCATACTGCTCCCGAAAGAATACCTATGGTTAAAAAGATAAACCCTAGACTAATAATACGATAACTCCAAAGATCCAATTGTTGAATCAATTGAAACCTGTAATAATTCCTAGAAGAAAGAAAAAAAGTGTTTGGTAAAAGATTATTTTTTTCTCTCACGTATTGAATCTCGCCCAGGGAAAACGACTCATTTACGAGTACGAGATTATTTATTTTACTAAAAATCCTTAGGAATTTTCGAAATGTAATGACTAGAAGAGCTAGTGATAATAATGATCCGCATAAAAGAGCTGCATAGCCCAATACCATCATACTTACGTGCATCATTAACCAATGGGATTGGAGAGCTGGTACTAATATTTCGGATTGATGCATTTCAGTTAAAAGGCCCGAAGTAGCAAAACCTTGGGTAAAAATAGCACTTGGCGTGGTTATTGCGTTTAAATTTAAATAGTTTTTATACTTTTTAAAATACGGAACCATATGAATAATGGAGAAACTCCATGAAAGAAAGATTAATGATTCATATAAATTACTTAATGGTAAATATCCTAAATAAATCCAACGAGTAATTAATAATCCTGTTATACAGAAAAAAGTAGTCATCATCCCCTTTTCTGACGAATCATATAGTCCTACGATTTCATCGACTAATAAGGTTATCAAATGAATTGTAATTACAATTGAAACGACCGAAAAGGATATATGAGTTAATATATGCTCTAAAGTTGAAAATATCATAAACAATTTTAAATTAAAATAAAGGAAAGTTCCTCAATTCCCAATTTTTAGGATAGGAATTAAAATTGGGAATTGAATTCCATATAGGACTTATTCTTTTAGAATATGTCATGCCGCCACTCGGACTCGAACCGAGATGCTCTAGCACTGCTTCCTAAGAGCAGCGTGTCTACCGATTTCACCATAGCGGCTTGTTCTAAATTATAATAACCTATTTTTATTCAATCGTCGAGATTGAAGTAATCAATTCAATATATATTATATATATTTAGGAAAGAATTTAGGAAAGATTAAAATAAAAATTGTTGAATAAAAACTTTATTGAAAAATTAGAAATTTAACGTAACGATTTTAATAATAATCCGTATTTTTATTGGTCTATTTTTTAGTTATAGTGTTAGAATGTTCGTTTTATTTAACTTAACTACTGGGATTTTAAAATACTTTATTTTTTTATGCTCGAATAAAATCTAACTGGATAGTTATAACCTCACCTCAATCTATGGATTGAACTCAAAACGTTCTTTATGACTTGCATTTTCTTTTGACTTAGTTTTTTAATAATTCATTTCTTACTGATTTATTTTATGAATCTTAAAAAATGCATTTTTTCGATGACATAAAAATACTATTTTTATGTATCACGATTTTGTTAATATATGCAGGGGATTGTAACTCTTTGCATAGCTTTGTATTAAGTGTCAGTGTTGGTTTTAATTGTGTAGAGAATTTGTCTTAAGATTTAGCAAACAAAATATTGGTAGGTTTTGGGCCAGGCTAGGTATATTATGTAATAAAAGATTTCAACTTCTCTCATAAGTATATCGTATTTCATATCATAATTGTAGCGTACTTAAAAAAAAAAAATCATTTTTATTTTATAAATCAATTTATTTTATTTTCTAAATCAATTTATGTATATTACTTAAGTATATATTTCTATATTAATTATAGAAATATATACTTGTTGATTGATCTTTCAGTGGAAACATAGGGTCTAAAATTGTTGTATTTTTTATATAATCATATTTTTAATATAATTACTTAAAAAAGGGTTTTTCTTAATTGAATTTGCTTAAATTAAAGATTAGGGATATATAGTAATAATAATTTATAGAAAAAATGGTTTAGAGAATTTTAAAACACATTTTAAACTTAATTAATTAATTTTGACTACAAATTATATATATATTCTTCTATAATTAGTTTAATTAAGTATAATTTAAGTATATTAGATATACTAAATACTATAGTTATTATTTTATGGTATAAAATAAAATAATAAAAGAGAAAAATCTTTTATTCTTGAATCGATGGGGATTCTTATTTTCCCCACCCTAAAAACAATAAAGCATACTCAAAAGAAACGTTAATCCTGTGCTTGCGTTTATTCTTTTTTCAAACAGTATAGTATTATAATTTATATTTAAATTTATATAATTTAAATTTAGTAGACACAAGAATCCTTTTTTATTATAAAAGCGAAACCACTTCAATTTACTATTGCTATTGATTCGGTCAAAACAAAACATTAGAGAATATCCATTTTTCCTTTTATTTCTATTTAGATATTTTTTATTATATATATTTATATATATTAATAGATAATAGAATACATAAATTTATAATATATAATTTATAATAGAATTATAAAATATAATTATTAAGTTAATATAATTTATAGTTTTTATAATATAGTTTTTATAATCTTTTGAGTATTATTTAAAATTAATATTTTATTTTATATAAATTAAGTATTTGTATTTTATTTTAAAGTCTAAAATATAAATTTTCATTCTAAAATGTAGTACTATATTACTTAAGAATTTACTTAAGAATATAATACAAATTCTTATAAATTTTTTTTTAACTTATAAAAATCTCCAATTATAAACAAATAAGACTGACTGCTTTTCGAATCAGAACAACTCAGATTATTCCAATCTTTGATTATTTATTTGTTGCATAAAAAAAACTTTTTGAATTCCTTGTAGAAAGAGATTTACCTAACGAAAAAGCTTTCAATGCTGCCCAATATCCTTTCTTTTTCCAAATATTTTTACGAATCCGCTTTTTTGAGATAGAAGTACGTTTTTTTGGAACTGCCATTAAAAATTATAATAAGTTTTAATCCCTATAGTTGGATGTCAAAGACATCTATTGTTCAAAACCAATTGTTTTTTTTCTTATTAATTATCTAGCTATCTATTTATTTTCTAGATTGTACTCCCTTCATAAAAATATGAATATAGAAAAATCGCGTAACTAAATAAATAAAAAAAGTACGGGGAACAAAAAAAATAATAAAATAAAAAATATTTTTATTTTTTCTATTCCCGACAATATCGAATAATTCATATTTAGTTTATTGGTCCTCTTATATCCTCATTCAAATCCATATCTATAAAATTGAAATTTGCTATGCCATATAAATCTAATAGATTAACGTTGATATGATAATCAAATAAAAACAAAAAAATATAAACAAAAAGATTATACCTTTCTTTATATCTCTATTTTATATCTCTGTCTAGTTTCTTTTTGTCGTCCTACATTGATTTATAGGTAATAAAAAGGGCAAAAATACATAATAAAAAAGATCAAAAGTTTTACTAAACCAACCCCTTAGTATTAAATTAATATAAAAAAATAAAAAAATATTAAATCTAAGTAAAAAAATTACTATTTTTTTTTCTTTTCTATGAATTATTAATTTAATTGGTCAAGCTCCCAAAAAGAGCAAGAGTATATATAATTTTAATTTGAAAATGTGCAAGAGACTAGTACTTAATCTATTATCTCTTAAAAACTAAAAACGCCAAGATAAATAATTTTCTAAATCTAAAAGATATCTTAATAATTCCTCCTTTTAATTTTATGTTAAAGTTAAATTTTGGATGTCAGAGTTTGGAGATCAGAGCCTTTATATAAATATAAAAAAATAAGAGTCTAATATTAAAATTATATTACAATAAAAGACAATCAATTAGTTCCAAAATAAATTTTCAGAATAACCCCAAAAGAAATAACTTTATTGGGGATAAGTTAGGTTTTTTTTTTGATTCAGATCAAATACTGGTTTTGGTATAATTATTTATCTTTGCTTTATCAATATATAAATTAGTGTAATACGAAATAATAATGAAAATGGAAATCTCCATTTTCATTTTTTGGATATTCATCAAATTTGACTTAATAATAATATAATAATTGAATATTAATATTTAATATCAATATTACTATATAGTACTTTTTTTTCATCGTTTTCAATAGTAATTTGTTCATATCATTTGACAAATTTTAACTTCTTTATTTGAAATATTTAAAATAGTTGAATCAGAATAATTATAAAATTCTAGATTTTATTTTGTCTATTTTAAGTTTTTATTTTATTAACTGACCCCTTATCATTTCAAAAGAAATAAGAACCGGTAAATCAGAAACAATTAATTAAGATAAAAATAAAAAGACTTCTTTTAATTTATTTTTATGGAATATATATATCAATATTCATGGATTATAGCTTTAATCTCACTTCCAGTTCCGATATTAATAGGAGTAGGACTTTTACTTTTTCCAACGGCAACAAAAGATCTTCGCCGTATGTGGGTTTTTCCAAGTGTTTTATTGTTAAGTATAGTTATGCTTTTTTCAACTTATCTAGTTATTCAACAAATAAATAAACCTTCTATCTATCTATCTATATGGTCTTGGACTATAAATAATGACTTTTCTTTAGAATTTGGCTATTTGGTTGACCCACTTACTTCTATTATGTTAATATTAATTACTACTGTTGGAGTTTTGGTTCTTATTTATAGTGACAATTATATGTCTTATGATCAGGGATATTTGCGATTTTTTGCTTATATTAGTTTATTCATTACTTCAATGGTAGGATTAGTTACTAGTTCTAATCTAATACAAATTTATTTTTTTTGGGAATTAGTTGGAATGTGTTCTTATCTATTAATAGGTTTTTGGTTCACACGACCTACTGCAGCAAATGCTTGTCAAAAAGCTTTTGTAACTAATCGTGTCGGAGATTTTGGTTTATTATTAGGAATTTTAGGTTTTTATTGGATAACGGGCAGTTTGGAATTTCGGGGTTTGTTTGAAATATTCAATAACTTGGTTTCTAATAATGAGGTTAATCATTTATTTGCTATTTTGTGTGCTTTTCTATTATTTGCTGGTGCAATTGCTAAATCTGCCCAATTTCCCCTTCATGTATGGTTACCCGATGCTATGGAAGGGCCTACCCCTATTTCAGCTCTTATACATGCTGCTACTATGGTAGCGGCTGGAATTTTTCTTGGAGCTCGGCTTCTTCCGCTTTTCATAGTTATACCTTATATAATGAATCTAATAGCTTTGATAGGTATAATAACATTATTTTTAGGGACCACTTTAGCTCTTGCTCAAAAGGATATTAAGAGGGGTTTAGCTTATTCTACAATGTCTCAATTGGGTTATATGATGTTGGCTCTAGGTATGGGTTCTTATCGGGCTGCTTTGTTTCATTTGATTACTCATGCTTATTCCAAAGCATTGTTGTTTTTAGGATCTGGATCCATTATTCATTCAATGGAAACTATTGTTGGATATTCTCCAGATAAAAGTCAGAATATGATTCTTATGGGGGGTTTAAAAAAACATGTACCAATTACAAAAACATCTTTTTTATTAGGTACACTTTCTCTTTGTGGTATTCCACCTCTTGGATGTTTTTGGTCCAAAGATGAAATTCTTAATGATAGTTGGTTGTATTCACCAATTTTTGCAATAATAGCTTTTTCCACAGCGGGATTAACTGCATTTTATATGTTTCGGATCTATTTACTTACTTTTGAGGGACATTTAAATGTTTATTTTCAAACTTACAGTGATAAAAAACGAAGTTCTGTTTATTCAATATCTTTATGGGGGAGAGAAGAGCAAAAGTGGATTAAAACAAAATTTCACTTATTACCTTTATTAACCATGAATAATAACAAAAGGACTTCTTTTTT